CATCATTGGGGCAAACGATGCAATAGCTTCGGTTAGAGCAAAGCCCAAAATGGCATAACCAAATAATTGTTTAGCCAATGATGGATTTCGCGCCACGGAATGAATCGAGGAACTAAGGACGTTTCCAATACCGACAGCAGCTCCCGCTGAAGCAATTGTAGCAGCTCCGGCACCCATTGATTTCGCACCTTCTAACATCTCGAGTTTAGAATTATCCTCACGCTTTTTCATTCACTTATGTTCTAGGGGGAACGAATAGTGGACAAAGGCTTACATCGTTCACTATCAACTTCAAAATTTTAAGCCGATTTTCTCTACCCCAGTGATGAAATGTATACATTGGTCTTTCCTTTGTCCTTTCCCCCTTCTTCCTTTCTATTGTCTTATCGATTCCTCGTCGATTCTTCCCCTCGTTCCTTTCTATTGGGCCGGTACACTTCACACCAGGCCAATCTCGATGAAAGTCAAAGCCCCCTAGAGACAAATGGGAATAACCGAACCCCGTCTACAAAATGCCAGTACCATGCAGCTGCTTCAAAGCCAACGTGGAGCTTCCGCCTTCGAGGTATATTTACCAATATCGCTTCATCTTATATGGCGAATATATCTCCCTCATTAGGCTTGGCTCTCTTTCTAAGCGTGTGATCAACTCTCGAATGTAGGGGATCTCTTCGGTTTCCACTTCTAGATCATTTTTGAGAATTAACGCCCCCACTTCATGAAAAAAGGCGTTATCAGGGGAGTGCCTCCAGGCTGGGAGATCGCGCTCACAATAATGTTTTAGTTGATTGGAAACAAGCCTATGCAGGCGTCTCAGAAGATCTCCCCTCTCCCCCTCTTCTTGAAGGAATGGGATTAACGGGGCCGGCGGATTCCCTACATGGGTATCTTGTGCCGGGGGAACAGAGGGGCTAGGATTCGAAGGGACAGGATGTGGCTGATTGACACTTGCTTCAGAACTGTCGCCAGAACTGCTTCCCGGTACTGTTGTCCTTCCTTGGTTGTCGCCAGAACTGCCTCCCAGTAAAGATGTCCATCCTTGGTTGTCGCCAGAACTGCTTCCCGGTACTGTTGTCCTTCCTTGGTTGTCGCCAGAACTGCCTCCCCCCTCCCCTCCAGCTGGAGCCATCATGTTCTCCGGGGCAAAGATATACCAAAGGGTTGGTAAAAAAAGACCGCCCCATCCAAGCTGCCTAAGGAGGTAGAGGAGAGATTTTCTGACAAGCATGGATTGAACTCTTTCAAAAAAGAAATTCAAATCCAACCCCAAAAAACAAAATAAAAGGTAGAAAAATAAAAGAAGAACAAACCAAAAAAGTCTTACCGAAATCGGATTTCCTTTGCGTGCCAAATGCGCCTTCACTTTTTCCCCCCTTTTCTTACCCGTCCAATATTTGTTCTCGAAGGTCTTCGTTTTCGTGTAAAAGAAAACTCTCCAAATTTATGACCAACCTTTCCCTCAGTAATCTTACAATGAACAGGAGTTTTTCCATTGTAAATTCGTACGGAGCAATCAACGAATTCCGGCGAAATAGAAGATCTACGTGACCAAATTTTCCTGTTCAAAAGAGGATCTCTCTTCTTTTTCATTCTCAAGAGGAATGCATCAACAAAACTTCCCCTCCATATAGATCGTCGCGGCATGAACTAATTTTTTCGCTTCGATTCTGTCTGTCTTCGCTCCTCTCCTGTCGAGTGGCTTACGCTCCTACTCCTCCTCCTTCTGCTCATGAATCCTCCTTGGTCCTTCGTTAACTTTTTCTCACATTGGATTCTTCTGTGTTAAGCATGACATGTAATGTCATGTTTGAAGTCGAAGCAATCTTCTTTTTTTCGAAAAATCTATTCTTTATTTATGATAATAGTTTTTGACTCTTTATTTTGAAGCAAGGCGGATCTATACGGGAACCTAGTTATAATCGTCTTCTTCTTTCTTTCTTAATAAGAAGTTCTTTTTTTTCTATTTTCTTTGAAATGCATGCTTTCCTATGGATGAGACTTTCTATGGAAAGAGGATATGAAGAAGCGAGACCATCAAAGAGAGTACTCTGCTGGGGCTTTCTGAAAAGGCGTAGCTGCAATTGGGCTTCGGCTTGTACTTGAATCGATCTTGCCTTGGTGTTGCTGACTGACGGACCGAAGACAGAATAATAGAATAGGATATTGCACCTCACTTCGAAGAATGGGAGGAAGACTGATACCACTTCGACTGCTTAGAATGAGAGAAGGAATGGCATGCTAGACGGCCGGGGAACATTAGCTACGAAAGAAGCAAGAGACTTGACAGCCCTCCTCGACAGCAACTGAAAACACAAGAAAGAAAAACAAATGACTTGCTTGGTCAGCTCAACCACTAAACGACGAAGCCAGGAGCGGAAGGAGGGACTTGAACCCTCAACCTCAGCCTTGGCAAGGCTATGCTCTACCATTAAGCTATTTCCGCCAGCGGGGCAACATCAAGCAGCGAAGCACTACTGAGCAATTCACGTATCACTTGATACGGACGACTTCTGTTTTTCCGCCGGACCACAGTCTTGACCTCCGATCGAGCTACGAACACGAGTAGATAGGCGGTTAGGGGGGGAGAGGGGCGGCTGGGCCTGCCTTTTCAATCAATCTCCGGCCGCTCAGTGCCGCTATTGGTGCGAGTTGTAAGGAGTCTTGGTCTCGAGTCAAGCTGGGGCGTCATTTCATTCTCGTAACGGGAAGGAGTGCACCGCAAGACCAGACAAGTTGCTCCCTCGCAGCGGCGGCATCTGTCTTTTAAGTTAAGTCATTTCCTAAGACGGCTCCTCTTTATTCTACGATAATCCAAGCTGCAGCGGCACCTCACGAACTTCTTACTGGGGCAGCAAGAAAACTCCTGCGCGAACAAGCTTAGGAAAGAATAGATTTAAGAGTCTCAATTAGCTGTTGCTTGTTGGAGGCGAAGCCCTTTACCGTTGCTTGTTGGGTTTGTTCTAAGTCAAAGCCATTTGATTGATTAAAGTTCCGTGCTGCTCACCACTCCTCGAGGCCAAGGACGGGGTCGAACCGTCATTCCAGGATTTGCAGTCCGATACATTTCCATTATGTTACCTAGCCAAACCCGCCACCTCATGTGCCAAAGTCAAACGGTTGTTCTTCCTTCTCCGCTCCCTCTTTTCTACATATGCTAGGCGGGTTACCAGAGAAGAGGGGACAACTTCTTTCTCCTTTGCCTTGCTCAATCTTCCCTTTCTGATTGAAAGTAGCAAGCCACTCTACTACTGGTACAGAGGCCAGATAGAAGGTTGCTCATCCAGCCCAGCGGATCCATTGTTTATGCGGCAGTGCAATGCAGCTGAAAAAGGTAAGCCCCTTTCCTTTAGTAAGGTATAGGTTGGGAAAAACTCCAAAACTAGGGTTCCAAAAAGCTTACCTTATATTATAGAAAAGTTTTAGAAAGGGGCACCCCTACTATACCCCTAAACTACAAGCTAGCGCGCAACGGCTGAAAAGCCGTTGTTGCTTGCTGCTTGCAGGCTCGAAAATCTCTCTTTCGCCTCTCCTCCCTGTCTAAATTCTGATTGATTAGCTTCTTCCTTCGCGCAAGCGCTTGGTTCGCCCCTTGTTGTGTTGCATTTTGTGATCTTCCGCTTCAGTCTGCGTTTTTCGGATATAGGGACCCGACGTTGATTTCCGATTGAAATGTCAGCTCCTATTCACTTAAAACAGAAAACAAATAGATTCTAAAAAGCTTATTCGTTACTGTTATAAATGGGCGGCCCATCTGGTTAGTTCAGCTATCACTGCTGGAAGCCCCTGCGGTTGTTCGGCTGCGTACTCCCCGTCTGCCTATCTCACACTCCCAAAGCAGATTTTTATTTCATATTTCATTTGCCTTTCCTGCATTTTTCTTTCTATCCATAGGTCGGCTTCGTGCAGATAGATCTTTGCCGGGGGAGATTGGTGCTCCTTGAGGTATGCCCTTCCGGTGGGTTGTTCCTTTATCTGTCTTTTCCATCCAGTGCCCGCACTGCGTCAGAAAATCTTCGTCTTCGATCTCTCTTCGCAACGCAATAAAGAAGTCTAACAGTTTCTCTCGACATCTGTCTTTTAAGTCATTGATCTCATATCTATAAGCAGGGGGGTCTGCGTTCACTATTAAGCCTACGCCCGTCCATTCCTTTCAAGCTTGATCCTGCCCTTAGACTCGTTACCTTGTTCGACTGAACCCGTTCTCGTTTTGGCTCCGCGCTCTATTCGGTCGGAACCGGGTTCGAGAACCTTCTCTCATAGATTCCCAAGTCATCGCCAGCAATCCGCTTTTATCCCTTGGTGTCAAAGGGCGAGTTCCTTTCTTGTCTTGCCCAAAAACTTTCTTTATTCTCATTTGAGAAAGACTCTCCCGCGGCAAGGTTTTACACATAGGGCCAGCTGCTTTCTTTATCTCGCTTGCCCTTAGTCCGTCTAGTGCCTTTCGGTTGGGGTCCGCCCCGGGGGTTAGGTTAGACCGCTTGGGTTATTTTTTATAGTATCGAAGGCAGTCAACGTGTCAGCCATTCTTCTCCCATTAGACTTTTCAATCCTTTGCTCTTTTTCCTTCTCTCTTCCAGTTCTCTCCCTCTACTTTATTTGACAGGGGCGGAGAATACCACTCTATCAATAACAAGAAAAAAGTAGCAATTCCGTTTAAAATGGTTTGAGCTTGGAAGCAACCTGCTATCTATCGATAGGCGAGAACAGACTGCTATTGACTGCTTCGCCTATCTATTCTATTATGGCCGGCTTGGAGACATCAGAGGAAGACCATCATCTCTATCCGGGTACGATCTCATTCATTCGTTGAACCTTGGGGATAACCATTAGCATTGAGGTAAATCACCACCTCTATCATACATACGACATTACACGAAGCGAGAGTGCATGGTCAACACACACCTAAAGCGCCTACGTTCCGCTTGCAGCCAATACAACCAAAACCTAACTTGCACGAGATTAAACAACCGAAGCTACTGGTAGTCCCGAGGGGGCGGCAT